CCTGGAGTAAGCGCTATAGCTTGTTTCCAATACTCAGCAGCTTGATCGGACCAAGCCTCCGCAATTTCAGAATCACCCTGTAGAATGGCCTGTTCTCCCCGGTCGGAATAGGCGGGTCAATTCCTTCCCTTAGAACCGTACTTGAGAGTTTCCTACCTCATACGGCTCATCAATCGATTCTTTTTGTGTCCCATCTTATTAATTTACCCTATGGTAACTGAATTAGATTTCTAATAAATCTATCCTATTTTTCTTGGGTTAACCAGAACCAGAAGAAGTTAATTACATAAGTTTCAAACTCTAATTTTAATTTAATCAATAATCAGTTTTATCTTTTCTCCCACACCTTCAGAAGAATGAAGAATAGATATCCCCTATATTGTTTGTTAAAATTTTCTGAAAGGTAACTATCTCGATTTCATTTCATATATGAAATTCATATAGAATCGTTGAAAAAGACTTTCCTCCATAAGAAAAAAGAACTTACTATCTTTGGGATTTGATACTACACCGCTGCTCAATATCTTAGTGGATTGACTCTATTACATAAGTTGATTCCGAACTTTTATCTCATATCATGACATAAGTAAGCAGTTCTTAACTGTATCGACCCAATAGCTTGCTAATTGATCTTTACGGCGCTTTCTATATCAATTAGATCCTTTATCCATAGAGTATATAGGCGTACTTATTTCTTCTTTGGTTCTCGTGAAGTCTCTTTCCTTGCTACAGCTGATAAAAATCGTTACTTTGGACGATGCATATGTAGAAAGCCTATTTTTTTTTTTTCTAGTATTTACTAGCCGATTTTCTCTGTTTTTCCCTCGTTCTATAGTGGAGATAGTCGCACGTAATGACAGATCACGGCCATATTATTAAAAGCTTGTGGTAAGAATGGGTTTCGTTCTAGTGCCCGAAAATAATATTCCAAAGCCTTCGTATGCTCTCCATTGCTTGTGTGTATAAGGCCTATGTTATAGAGTATATAACTTCGATCATAAGGATCAATTTCTAGTCGCGTAGCTTCATAATAATTCTGTAAAGCTTCCGCATAATTTCCTTCGGATTGAGCTGACATCCGTTACGGTCGTTCACTCTATTCAAAGAATCTCCGTTCCAGAACCGTATGTGAGATTTTCATCTCATACGGCTCCTCCCTACTGTGCATAAAGTACTGTGGGAAATAATCTATGTAATCAAAATTTCACTATTCTCATTATGAACTGACAGGGACTAGTATTTTTACAAGAAATTTCTAGCCAGCCTTCCCGAAAGGGTTTGTTTTTTCTTAACACCAATCATATTAGTGCTAGATGGAAATGGTAACTCCAACGATTTCTTTGTCCTCAACGCTTCCTATTTCTAGGAATTAGTCACTTCAACGATCTTTGATGGTTATACGGGTATCCAAAGTACGAACGAGATGGATGTTTGTTGTCCCAACCATTCTTGTTAGTCCCGATATCGATAAGGAAAGGGAAGGGGGAATTTATAACAAAGTTTTCGTGTTGTTGATTCCTAGGAGTAGCGCTTCTTCCCCTATGCTGCCTATTTGTACTAGTGGAGTAGGATTAACCCGCAAACTAGAACCTATAGTATAGGCGTAACCTTTCGCTCAATACTAAAATCGATAATTAAAGCATCTGAGGCTGCATCAATCGAGGATACACGACAGAAGGAATTGTTCTATCTCTAAACTTCACCTTCACTAAGCGTGGGTTTCTTTCAAAAATTTGTTTCTTTCTATCCCGAATCGCGTCTATTTCTATCAGACTAAGGGCTAAAAAAAAAACAAGAATCAAATCGCACCATCTCTGTAATAGGTAAATGCCCTTTTTTCTCCTGAAGTTGTCGGAATTATTCGTAATAAGATATTAGCTACAATTGAAGAGGTCTTATCAATAAAATTTCCATTTATCCGAGATCTAGGCATAATTAGCAATCCATTCTATAATTCTTCTCATTTTCCCTTTTGGAAAATAAGAAAATCCCACAAAAAAGGAATCATACAGTAGTACGAAATATCATAAAAATATAAAAATAGACTGATTCTAAAAAAAAAAAATGTAGACCTTCCACTCAAATTGTGCCCTTTTGGACAAGGAGAGATATTCAATATTTGAATTGAATAAGATTAGATTTCATTCCAATTTTAATTTAGTAGTATACTGATGAACGAAACTATTACTATTTGAATACCCAAGAACTTTGTTTTTTTTACTATGGATTCTGGTAATTCGAGAAGTTTTTATTTGGTTATGATCAAAAAAAGGAGGAAAAAGAATGGAATAGAATAATAATCATTCCATAATAAAATATAATAAAATTAAAGTAGAGTAACCATTTATTTGGATAACGCGTATACGTCATACAATTGAAATAGGGAAATCCATGGGACAATTTGGGAATTACTAATAGATCTATGGGGTAACTTAACTGATGAGAGAAATTCTTGTTCAGAAATATGAAATTTGAAAAGAATTTTTGATTTCTATGAAAC